ATAAAGAGGGAAAGAAATAAAAAAAAGTCTAGTCTTTCTCAGTATCTATCTATAAAGATAGTAAGAGCTCATTCCATTGATTGAAATAGAAAATTTCGGAAGAATTTTAGGTTAGAAGAAATTTCCAATCATCGGAATCCCTTTCTTTTCGAAATACAAACACGGGAATCACTGAAATATCTCTTTGAGAGAAAGAGTATGATTCATATCATAGATAACTCCATTGGAGTCCAATGGGATTCGAAATTCAGAGATTTTGATTTTAAATAGTTCAAAACGCGTTGCAGAACGATCTATAAAACAATTGATACGGTTTGATTCCTCAACTCAATTAGTAGTACTTCTAGAGCCCACTTCTTCCCCACACTACGAGTGAAAGGGAAAATGTAAAGACTACCATTAAAGCAGCCCAAGCGAGACTTACTATATCCATGTGAATTATGTCCCCTATCTCTATAAATACGAAGGAATTTTTCCATTATTCCTCCCTAATAATAGTGGAATCCATGGCGCAGAGTCAAAAAGGGATTCTGACCGAACACTATCGAGAAACCAATCCAATAAATCGATTATGATTTCGAATCGGGAAAGATTAAACACAAGCAAAATACGTAGTAAGATCCGAAGGGAATGGGAACATGTAGGAATAAGAATAATAAGGCCTATTCTTTTTTTGTTTTGTTGACCTTAGTAAGTAAAAACAGACAAGGGAGAAATCGCGAAAAACCAGAAATCTCTATCTATTACAGACCTCTATTTCCCCATTTGATCCGGTACCCCCCTTCCCCATTATCGCTCTGAAAGAGGGGGCTTGTCTAGGGGTTGCCGCAAAGAAATTCTTTCTGTTTGCCCCTTTTTCTATAAAAGTCAATTATCAATCCAATCTAATATTGGTTGGATACCTGAGCACTCGGAGATTCTCGCGAGTCCGTCGTATATTGCACCTCCTTCCAAAACTCTTAATTGAATCAGATTTCCTATTCAGGCTCTACAATCTGATTCAAGATCCAGTCATTAGACACTCCCTTAGTAATAGAAGGGAATCGTGAAGTCTTGATAGACCCTCTACCAGTAGATTCGAATATTTCCTTGAATCCTAGATGCGAACGAGCATTCACACTCTTTTTGTTTAGAAAACCCTCAGACCACATGCTTAGAATCAACAAAGCATTAACAGTCTGTTTCCTCTGCTTCTAACGGGGAAGAATTCTGCGAGTTCTATAAGCGGAACCGAAGAGAAGAAGAGATTTCGAGTTTTTTTGTTGATCAGGCGACACCCGGATTTGAACTGGGGAAAAAGGATTTGCAGTCCCCCGCCTTACCACTCGGCCATGCCGCCAAAATAATACAAAATAGATGAAAATTTTCCCAGATTGCTGAAGTTTTATTGTACTTGGATTTTGACTCCTGTTTTCCTTAATCCTTTTCCTAAAAGAAACACCCTTTTTGGATTTTATCCATCCCTTCGATTGATTGGATAGTATTGGAAAATCCACAATGCTAAAAACATTCTCTGGCTTTTCTATTGAGAAATCAAATGTGGATTTTCAGCCGACAAACTTGAACCATTAACTATTGACTGCTTAGTTCGAATTAATGACGATTCTGGGATTTGAATCGCAAATTGTGTTTTCCTAATGACATAAGAAAATACAAATTGAGACAGAACTAATCAGTATTTATTTTTTCAATCAAAAAATCCTTCTCAATTTCAATTATAACAAAACATATCAGTATATGTAAACCCCAGAACATAAATTGTTACACAGATATCTATTATTTAGATATATTGTCTATAGGTAATTATCATAAAATTATCCTACTTCACTTCAATTTTGCATTAAATAGAAATTCTCTTTTGATAGAACACGACCCGGACTGTCCCGAATAGAAGCAGCAATAAAAGAGAAGTCGGATATTATAGCTATCCGCATACGTGTTTAATAAGTGCAACCCTTCTTATACACTTCAAATCATATTCTATTCAAAAATCAGTAGAGTAAAGTAGAAATATTTCTCTTCTCTGCGAATCGTTTTTTTTTTTGAATAACGAAATCTCTAACATAAAGACGGTTAAGTGCTAAAAAAATGGATCCTATGTTGTTTCTGATTTTTCTGTCTTTGTATTTATCTCCCAAATACCGAATCCTTTTATTTTTCTCAAATTCGAATATGTAATATCATAATAATGGTATAATTGAAATCCTTTTTGTTTTGCTATTATATACAAAACCTTATGACTTTAACTTTAATAAGTCTAAGTGACAGAATTCTGTTTCTAGGACTGTTTTATCAATTCCTTTCCATTTTGATCTGTTGCAACTTCCAATTTAAGTAGAAAATTCTCTTTATTCCTCCGTTCAAACGTAGTTCATACATTTCATTCCAAATATGGAGTTGGATAAAATTTCATGTGATTCAGTAAACAGAATAGAAATTCCATCAGTGCTAGATCATCGATCTAATTCGATGAAGAATGTACTTAATAGTAGAATGGGAT